GAATTCTAAAGAAAAATCATTATTGATAATCCAAGACCATACATATTGATAGACAGAACTGCTATTTATTTGCTGAATAGACAGATTGATAGAAAAAATCATGACTATACTTAACAATAAAACACTCTGAAAAGCCCACATACGACGAAGACTCTTTGTTGCCGTCGGGAAAAGAAGAAGTCCTAGCCCTATTAACATAGGAACTGGAAGTGGAAGAAAAGGTATTATCCACGCATATTGATATGTCTGTTCCATAAAAAAAATTTTTATTCTTAATTAATTGTTTCCGATTCACCGGATCTTGCCTATTTCGAAAAAAGTGAATAAAAAATCAAGATATGCACTAACTTATTGAATCATTTTATATTAGTATTGATTCTGAGTCTTTTTAAAATCGTTCAAAAAAAAAAAAAAAAGAAGTTATAATTGGTCAACTTATATGCCCAAGTGACATATAAAAACGAATACTGATAATAGTAAAATAACAATAGAGCAAGGATCTAAATTTAAGCTAAAAAGAGTACTTTATCCTGATATGAATTATATGATTAACTAAGAGCATCGGTCTAATGAAAAAAAACCTTGATTTTAGTTAGTTTATTCCAACTCATTAACTAATTCATTATGGGATTGCTTTTCAATCAAAACAATTTATTAGTAAAGTTATTAGTAAAGTTTAGAAGATTATAGATCTAAAATGAACTTTTTTGATCGATAAAGAATAAAAAATGACTGAGATATTTTTTATGAAACCACGTATCCTTTAACAGATTTATTAATAGTCTCGTTCAAATTTTCAAATTGAAGGTTTATTGTTTTCTCAAGTTTGACTAAAAAAAGACTCAATTTTTCAGTCAAAAGTTTATAATCCTTTGAGGGATTTTATTCTATGTAAATAAAGTATAGAATGAGTAAAATAAGGGTCTTTTAGGTTCTTTATTGATTTTATTAAGTTTGATTTAGTAGATTATAAAGAGATAACTTTGAGAGATAAACAACGAGAACTAAAAGTTCCAAACCAAAATGTTTGGATTTACTAATAGCGTATGGAATCAAAATTTTGTTATTTTGAGTCATTTTTTATAAAATTTTCACCGATCTTTGACATATCTAAATCTAAATTTCTTTTTTATGAAAAGAATCTTATTTAGACAAAAAATAGATATAGATAATGAATAAGAAAAAAGAATTCGTTTTGAACAATAGATGTCTTTCACATCCAACTATAACAACGAGTAACTTTTAAATGGCAGTTCCAAAAAAACGTACTTCGATATCAAAAAAGCGTATTCGTAAAAATATTTGGAAAAGGAAAGGATATGGGGCGTCGTTAAAAGCTTTGTCATTAGGGAAATCTCTTTCTACCGGTAATTCAAAAAGTTTTTTTGTACGACAAACAAATAAGTCCTAAAATATAAGTCCTAAAATATCGGAATAATCAGAATGGATTTGACTAAAAAAAAAAAAAAAAAAAAAAAAGTCTCAGTAATTTGTTAATATCAAAGTTAATCTAAAATGAACAATTGGCAGTCCCTATTCTAATCAATATGAAATAGACCCTTCATTTTAGAAAAGAATTCTTCTGTTTTCGGAAAAAAGAAGAATCAAGAAAAAAATACAAAATTTTTTCTTTCTTTTTAGTATATTTTCACTCAAATTTTGGTGGTGGGGAGTCTTCTTTTCCCCATCGACCTTTACAATTACAAGAATGAAAAATTTTTCTGTTTTTCGGGAAGGCCAGATATAAGATTTTTAGTTCAAATTAATGACGTGTTGAAACTAATTCATTCCGTGTTAAAAATTTTTGAATAACTTTCTGACTTCTTAATTTATTTATTACTTAATTTATATTTATTTATTTCTTAATTTATTTATTATATGTTAATTTATTTACGATATGGATATGTAATGAGTTTTCTATATATCGATATCTCCAATTTTCAGTCCAATCAAAAAAAGAACTTAATTTGTGCACTATTTTGTACAAAAAATGTGTCAATTTGGAGTAATCTAAAATAGACATATTTTCAATTCATTGAAAATTTTTTTTTTTTTTTCAATTTATGAAATTAGATAAACCATAAAGAATGACAAAAAAAGTCAATAAAATTAAATAAAATGAAACTAATGAACCTTCAAATTGACTTTTGAACTCATTTTTTTATCATTTACTAATTGAATCTTTACTAAAAAAACTGATTTGGTTGAATTGACTTGTTCAATCTCGATCTCGACGATTGAATATAAATAGGCTATTATGAGTTCGAGCAAGCCGCTATGGTGAAATCGGTAGACACGCTGCTCTTAGGAAGCAGTGCTAGAGCATCTCGGTTCGAGTCCGAGTGGCGGCATGCCATCTTCTAAAAGATATCCAATAGATCCTATAATAAAAAAAAATTCCCATTTCTTTTTCTTAATTAATATAGGGGATCCCCCCCGCCCTTTTTCATTTTTATGATATTTTCAACTTTAGAGCATCTATTAACTCATATTTCTTTTT